ACAAAGGGTAGAGAATAATGGGCCGATGCATTTCACTGCCACGCGTAATGCAGAGTTACATTCCGCAGGGGTTTCATCTACATCTAAGGGTAAGAGGGTGGGAAACGTGGCAAAGGATAGCCCTCGTAGGCTAAGTAAGAACAAGGGTCCAGCGTCTCTCGCTGAATGACGCTCTCAATCTAAGGAAAAAGTTGGGTCTGGCTCACAGGTTCTTCCATCGTCTTCAAAGCCATCTTCTTCCCTTCCCAATTGGGTGGAAGCCCCCTTCAATCCAATCAATTTTACGTCATTTTATTTCCGCCCCTAGATAGGGCTACTCTGAAACGATCTACAGAGAATAAGAGCAAAGGGTTAAAGGTTGGGCAATCTTCCACTACTCCATCTCTTCCCCGCTCTTTGAAATCCAACACAATCCAAGATGCCCATCGGTCGCAAGACCGGTCCTATGTTCCGACTGGCCGACCCCCTGAGAGGTTGGAAATTGGCGGTGACCCTACATCACAGAAGATGCGGAAGAAATGGTATGTGAAACTCCGGAAGCTGCTTGTGAATCCGACGGGTTTCCAAAAGATGTTTCGGTCGCCTCTCTGACTCGTGATGATGAAGCTGCGACGACTTTTGCGGGTGAAGCTGCCGTAAAAGGGGCAGCTAAGAATGCTAGTTAGTCGATTCTGTTCGGCAATAATTTGTCCCAAGTCTTTTAATGAAGATCTTAATGTGGAATTGTAGAGGAGCGGGGAGCGATAGATTTCTGCGATCCCTACAGGAATTGATTCGGTATCATGATCCGGTAGTGTTGGTGTTGCTTGAGACTGGGTCCTTCGTTTGGAAAGGCCCACCGATACCTACCTATAGAGTCACTTTCTCTATAGACCTTCCTACTTCGAAGATTGACCTCCTCAAGTGCCAAGATTTATTTAGTTGGATAGGCAAGTATGTCAGCTGCCGGCCAAGGATTCACCCCGTAGGATAACCAAGAAATTGAACGTGCCGGTAGTCGTAATAACGAACGATCCTCCTTATTTATTATTCCAGGGCGGCCCTTCTCAGGAGCGTTTTATGCCGATGCGCTTCGTCTCACTTCTCACAGGTAGGATGTAACGCATTTTCAAACGCAACACAGCCAAACACACGAGAAACAAGAGAGAATAGAATCCGAAAGTAAAACATAAAAAGGTGATATTGCTCTGTCCCACCAGTAAAGGAGAAGTTCTGCGCTGAGGTTAATGCTATTCGTCTAGGGAATAATGCCAGCCAGTTTCAGTTCTGTCTATTCTTGTACAACCACCACTTAAATATCTTTTTAATTATAGGGAATAACCTTTCCCTCATTAGAACTTGGATTCTGACGTTTGTATTACAGTGGGGGATTTCTCTAAAGATAAGCCGGGAGTCCTAAGTAGGTCTTAGGATTAGTACTGAACAAAGGTATTTTAAATCAAAGAAAATAGCTAAGATAAATTTGCGGAGCACACTGGTTCGTTCTACCTAGCTTCCTGATCCGGAGATTGGTTAGAAAGGAAGGATTTCGAATACAAGGGGTTCACCTGACTAAGTCGTTCTTCTTTCTTCTGACTCCAGTCACTAGCCAATCGAGGAGCGCCTGCCCCAGTGGATAGCAAGCACTGACAACAAAAAGCCAGTCGTCATATAGACAGGAAAGACCAAGACGGAAATTCGTACGACCAGAGTAAGCTCCATTAGCACTAACCTTCAAGTCAAAATATGTGTACATCTCAGTCCAGGTAGAACTACGAAAGATGGCCCGGTATCGACTCTCCCTGGCATAGCAGCAAACAAGATAGGACCAGGATCTCCTTTTGACACCTTCTGACACCCAGACAAAACTCTCCAAATGCATGATCAGAAAAATGTAACAAGGTAGGCGCCTAGAAGCCCATCCCACGGTGCACACATTCTTCCTCAATGACTGATAGCGTACAACTACCGTGACACGATCAGACCTAGGTCCTCACGCAATCTAAAACTCTCAATAGTAAGGTGGTCTTATTGTGAAGGTTATTGATTGGTGCATGCTTGCTGCAAGAGCAGGTCTTCGGATACATAAGGGTTTACCGTTCTTTGTACATAACCCCTTGTAGGCTCGATCATCGATAGGCCTCTCCTTAAGGTCGGGAAAGGACTGTTGGGAAGGCAGAAGTGGGCCATACTCTATCCATGAGGAGTCAACTACAGACTTATAGGTTTGGAACCCTGACTCCACGTAATGAAACTTAAGAGGATTACATGAGACCCGGCCCACGGGGTCAGGTACCAGTAGTGACAATGGCAAATGGGTAAAGAGCCTTCCCGGAAAGTCTAACTTCCGATTCGGCAAATACGCTGTGAGATGGGGGGCATTGCCAACGACGACAAGGAGGATCAGAAATGCTCTCAGGAGAGCAATTCTCAGAGCGGACAGCAACACTAATATTCAACTCGATGGCTCTTGTGAAGAGACAGGCAGATCGGAAACTCTGTTATCTAGAACATCTTTCCCCTTCTTCACTTTAATCAATCGCCCTTAGAGGTAGCCTTGCTACCACCCTCAGGTGGATTAGGGGTCACCTGCTTCTTAGACTTAGGACAGGCTGCCAAGGAGTGACCAAAGACCAACCAGGCGCTACACATAGGAGGGACCCAATCATATTCAACCATCACAGTCAGCCAATCTCCATTTTCGCCCTGTAAATCCAATTCCTTGACCAGGGGAGGCATTAACTTCAACACAAACCCTGGCGAAACGGATCCTACGCCTAGAAGAAGCTGTCCGCATGCAAAGGCTTGTCCACAGCGCTAGCCACATGGCTAAGCCCCTCACTAGTCCAATATTCCAGAGAGCCGAGATCCTTTACCAAGAAGATACAAAGGGAATGACTTCCCAGCAACAAGCTTACACAAATCAGTACTAATTAGCAATGAGCACAAAGACTACCGATTCACCAAACAATACTGGTCATTCGACGCACAAAACTGGGAATACGCCGCATCATCAACATTTGAAAATGACCCTAGAATGAAAGACTGTCGATTCACCAATAGCAAGAGATTGAAAGAAGGTTCGAAGCAGACATTCTAGTGATGCTCTTCTAGAGAGCACCTACACCTTGCGCTTAGCTCAGTACCAAGATTTAAGGAGGGGACGCTACTCTAAGAGCAGTCCTACTAGCAACAAGGCAGAAGCATTGGGCGGAAGGGTTACAACCAGGCTATCAACATCCGCTCTCTAGAAAGAAACCAACTGCACTCTCGCTTGCTCTAGAGCTTCCAGAGAGACGATCTGCGCTCTACACACAGGAGTCTCCAGCTACTCGATAAAGGAAGGAAGGGTAGACAGGCTTCCTAGGACAAGAAGAAGAACTACAAAAACAAGTTACAAACAAGAATAAGGTAATCCCTCAACCCCATTCCCTCCTTAGAGAGGGAGATTGGTAAGAACTAGTACGCGAATAAGTAGGCTTTTGAGACAACTCGGGAAATCAAGGAAAGAATGGGAATTCACCGAAGAACAAATCACCAATTTAAGAGTGAAATCCTTTAAAATCTCGAATTACCAAAGAGTCCGTACAATCACAAAAATAACCTGCCCGCCTCCTTTGAATATGCAGTTTTTTCCTATGTTGTTGAATCGGTTCGTGCCACCTGCTGCTGGAACATAAACAGCTGGTGGTCAAGTGAAGGAAGGTATAGTCAAGGTCTGCGGAAGGATCAACTTCAGCATCAAAAGCAGAAGCATCCACTGAAGCAGATGTCGAAGATGAAGAAGATGCAAGTTCAACAAGATTCGATCTTGAGCAGCAGAGCAAGCAAACACAGGTGAACTATGGTATGACAACTCTCAATGACAATCCAATGAGTTCCACTTCTTGGCACAATCATCCAATGAGTTCTTCTTTCACTTGACGTCGAAATCAAGGACCGAAATCCTTCAAATCCGGACTCCGAATAACAACCTATGAGTGAGCCGAGCGAAAACCATGAGCACCGAGCCACCTATCCTCCACCTTACTAGCTTATTCCATATACCGACGAAAACCATGGACGAAGCTTTTCTTATGACCACGCTTGCTTGTTGACCATGCAAGTCTTTGATCCCCTCGACCAGACCTTGCCCGAGGAAGTACGCGAGCTGAGCTGCCGGCTAGCCGTATCTCTCTCGGCCTGGCCAGGGTGGGGTGATGCCCTTGCCTTTACCGGGCCTGGATATGGTGGGCGAGATGCTGCGGGTGTGGTGACTATAGGATATGTATGGATGGATCACGCTTACGATCATCGGTGGGAACTAGGTCTCGATCACGATCTGGATCTGAATCTGGGGCATAAGGAACTGGAGCAAGCCCTATTCTCTTCTCTTACGCAATTAGTAGGGCACCCTACTCTTTCCTCTAGGAACAAAAGCTACCTATTATGGTTAGCAACCGATTCTCTGACTAAAGAGGTTGTAGAATAAGATGTGATGCTACTACTTCTATTGAGACGTGACCCAGGAAAGCCAGATCCGGATAAAGGGGGAAATGTCCTGACTTGCGGAAGGAATGCCGGACTTCTTAACTCAGCTTGGAGTAGGAGGACCACTCCTTTTAAAAAGGTCTTTCTTCTTTTTGTACAAGGGTATGCCGCTACTCGGAGAGGGAAACCAACTCACAACTCACTTATCAAGCTAGGAGCCCAGTTAAGGGATCGTGCTTAGCTTAGTAACTTCAACAAACTAAGGCCCTTGGGGCTACTAACATACAGGAAAGGAAAGACCAACTATCTGACTTTATTAGTAGGGTGCAACAAGCCCCGTCGATGTGAGCAGAGAAGGCGAACTGCCCTCGCTGAAGCGAATCCCTCAGTTTCAGTCTGTGTGAAGTGGAGGGGTAGGGTAAGAATAATAAAATACTGACTTTCAGACGATTCTATTCATTTATTCTAGGTAATCTTCGGGTAAAATAGGAAGAAGAACGGGCAGTCCTTATCTTATGCCACTCCAAGCACAGGCAAGCCAAGGTCTTCTCCTCTCGTCTATCTTGGATAAGTTTCACACTTGCTTTCAGAGGAAGAACCACTTGTGGATGGACAGCAGGTGGTAATCCTTAGCAAAAAGGTAACTACTCTCGTTCGATTGAATTCTTAGTAGTAGTACGAGCGATGGATTGCTCGAATGAAGGATCGACTGATAGATTTAGCATTGAACCACGAACCCCTCGCGATCGGGATCTCTGGATTAAGTAGGCGACTTGGAAAACCTGTGGAGGGAATTACCGACGGTTTCATGGATTTTTCGATTGACTGAAGTTTGATTCTTACTGACTGACTCTCAGACGGAGCAGGTAGGCAACTCAGTTAAAGCGCCCTCTTTCTATGGAACCCCTAGCTTGCTTGTTCCGTGAGTGGGATTACAATCCCGCGAGTGCTAGTAGCTGTACGTGTAGTAGGAGCTGTCTTCCCTGCCCCGGCTAGTGCAGGAGAGCAAGAAAAGGGCTGTGCGTTAGTAAGGTGCGGTGTCTTCCTGTCGATAAGCCTTACCGAGAGGTATATCCCTCGTTGCTTCGAGATTCCTATGAATCTCGGGTTTCGGTGGGTACCCATGTGGACTGCGTCCTCCGTTAGGACTCAGAAGAACCCGTATAATCCTTCTATTAATGGTTCTTCTCCGTTCTACCGGGCGATTTGGGATTTAGCTTATCGCTATGGGATAAAGCTTGCCTCTTGTACCCGCAATCCTGCGGTTTCGTCCTACTCCTCTTTCATCGTCTTTGGCCTTTCAAACATGACCTTCGTGAATGGGCATATCGGTACATAGAACCTGTGTACTCTTTCTTCGCTCCTAAACGGGTTGTGTTCCCAATGCGAGGGGAACCACTCCCTGATGAGGATAGTTTTCCATGGTCAATAGACCAGAAGAGAACTTGGATTCTATCTTTTGTCAGGATGGGCTTTCTCTATTCATGAATTGATGTGCCTATACTATAAGGTGTGTCAGTCAATGATTGAAGGTGTCCATGTTTCGGACGATGAATTAATGATGTATTTCGCTTCGGGCCGATTGGCCTTTAAGGCAGAAGGTGCTGGGAAAACGATGATTTTCGGCAATCCCAAATGCTGTTAAGCAAGCTCTCTTACGTCCTGCGCATGATTGGTGTATGTCTGTCTTGAGGTTAATACCGATGGACGGTACATTTGATCAGGTGCGTCCCTTGGATAGGTGAAGAAAAGAGCTAAAGTTGCGCTCCTTCTATCTATCCCTCTCTTGCTAGTAGCTCTCTTCTTTCCTATTAGCTAGCTGGTTAGGTAGTTCTAGGAGCGAACGATAGCTTTCTCATCCTTTGTTCTCTCTCCTGCTCTCAAACCGAAGAAAGAAGGCAGACTGGTAAGAGGGACGACCTTCTATAATTCTTAGATCCGCTATATGGTTGATCTTCATATTGGTAGTTATCCTACTATCTATTGCTATGCATCAGTCAAATACCCGAGGCTTGCTCCCCGACTGATTATCGGATTGAAGACTTGCTTTCAAAGCAAAGGTCTAAAGGGCTTTGGCTTTCTTCTTTCTGAATGGCAGGCCAAGCGGCCAAGTCCCGTGCTTTCGGAATCCTTTCTTTTAGTAATTTCCACGTGCAAGAACTTCTACTCTCATTGATTGAGGTGCCCCCGCTAACTCCGAGACAGGCAACCGCGTCTATCCCGCCATTACATCGAGGTGAGCCCACCAGTTGCTAGTCTGAGTCTCTGTTCATTTCTCTAGTACCAGAATCAGACGATTCTAATCATACGATTATGAAAACGATTCGATTATGAATTCTACGTGTAAGAAGTTCGTCTGGCCTTCCTTTGGGGTACAATCAATGTTGATGTTGATTAAGGCCTTATCCCACTTCGGGATAATTCTAATTAAGGGATGACGATACTGGTACAAACAATAGATTAGAAGCCTTTTCCCACTGGAAGGTGAAATAAGTAGTGGGTTTCCGAAAGACAGCCTTCTCTATATTTTATGGCTTGACTTTCGAACTGGATTCCATATAAGAAGGGGGGGCTCTCAGAGCAGATTCCGGTTTTTGAATCAGTGAATACTTAGCCAGGAATGCCAGATCCAGATAAAAGGGGTGGTGTCCCCTGTTTAGCAAGGTTTTTCTTCTGGGATCATATTTGAATGGTAGACAATCAGTTCAGTAAGACAATCAGGCTTACGTTCTTCCTCTTACCGGGATTCGAGGGAACCTAGGCACACTAGAGCTAGAAGGAAAGAAAGGAATTCTGAAACCTATGTTATGTCCCCATTTCTGTGTTTGTTAGGCAATCACCAGAAAGAACCATAACCAGGAGATCAAACATAGTAGAAGAGGACTGCCTCACATACTGGAGAGGAAACAGCCGCTTTTTGGCTTAACTTGAAGCTTCCCTCCGTCGAGCTTGTCCAAAAGTAGAATCTTCTATGAAAGAAGGGATTTGTGGCATAAATGGATTTTCCACGCAATTCTGAAATCAGATGTGAATCCAAAAGCAAAGTCAATCCCACCTTCGGATCCCGCACGACGGAAGCCTCTCGAACGAATTCTTATAGGATAGGCGTCCCAGTCTCCGTGATTCAATCCTTTCCCGGAATATCCATCCCCGAGATCTCACCCCAAATCTGATAGTACACTGGATCGAACAAGCCCTAATCGAACAAACGATTCTCCGAAAATCGCTTGCTACAAAGAGGGGTTGGTGACTAGCAGATGATGCTCAATTGGTTATTCCATTTCAGGAAGGCAGCTTGAAGGCTAGTATTCTGTTTTTGACATTAGATGCCTGAAACTCGAGATTCTTATAGATTGAACTGGCCATTGAATAGATAGACTGCTGATCATCGGATGCTTCGTAGGCGTCCTCGTCTTTGGCTTCATCTACTACTCGGGGGCATCTTGCCAGAGGGAAAGCCTTGAGCCCTTTCTGCAGGGGCACTGGAATCACTTGGGCAAGCAATGCCAAACTTCGGAGCTAAGCTCATCTGGGATCAGGAGGAGAGCGCACCATTCTCTTACAAGACTCTTATTTAGATTGATCTGGCATAATGGACCGCTACTAGTACTAGAAGAGCAGTCCAACTAGCACTAGCAACTGGAAGAGCGAACTAGTATCTTACACAATGAAATTAGTAGGGCATGCCCCTCTTTCCTGTAGGAACGAACAATAGCCGACTAGTCTGTTACACAATCATTTGTGGACTTAGATATGCCCCTGCTCTTTCTAGTGCTATTGCCCTCGGGGATAGAGAGATTATGGGACATAGACAAAGAAACCCTATTTAGTTTAGGGAAACTAATTCCTTCTTCTTGTCCTTCGATTGTGCCCATCTATTAGGAATCGGAGTTAGCGGGCTAACTATGAATGTCGGGTTTACCGGGCTAGGAAGTCCCTTGGTGAGACGCTTTCTCTCTGTAGAAAGTAAGGGATTGTTGTTTGCTCATTCAAGATGTCTAGCTGTCGGACGGGCTTCGAGGAACCTTACTTATTTACTCAGATTGGTAGGAAATCCATCGGACTGACCGGGGACATCTCCACTTCTAGGAAATCGGGCATGAAAGAGGCCAAAGCAAAAGAACTTGGGATGGGGACACCACCTTCTCGCAACTTCCAGCATCTCTCAATGGGGACAATCAGGAAGGCGCATCACCTCTTTGAGTTGGAAGAAATGCAAGGTTGCTTGCTTACTCATGGGTCAAGACAAGCAAGGGTCGCCGGGGGGCAGACGCTTTTGGAAAATAACAAATGGCACGAATGAGAAAGCAGCCAGCTGAGCTGGAAGACCAGGCAAGGCAGCACGCTTGGAGCCATATTCATGGGGTATTACTTAGGACGGACCTGAGACCATGACTTCGTCGGAATCGAGCGAAGGCAAAGGTTGCAGAAGAGGGGAAGGAAGTGGAAGCAGGAGTGGAGGTAGCATCGGAGGCGAAGGCAGGGATGGAGTTATATATGATGCTGTTCTGGCTCGTCCAGTTCCGGATCCATCTGACTAAGTTCCAGCGGGTGCAGATTCACCAGCAGCATTCTCGTAAGCATTCGAGTTAGCGCCCCGCCTATTAGTTTAGACCTTTAATTCCTAGGTTGAAAAAGCAGACATGCTCTTTCTGTGAGGTCCTTTTTGGTGAGGTCCCCTTAATGTCCACGGCTACGGGCCCAGCTAACTAAGGAAGGGGCCCCGCATAAAGAGTTGGGTCCAGCATAAATAGAGAAATAGGCGTTTCGACGTTGCCTTTTGAATCCTTCAGCCGTGCCCGTTCGTGTGAAGCACGTTTCTTTGTCAGTGTTTATCATCCCATCGGAAGGGACCTAAGCTTCTGTGTGCGGTCGTGTGTTCTTGGCCGACAGCGGAATGTTTATTTAGTTGTTATTCGAACTTTTGTTACCATCGTTCTGATGCGTCGTACCCTGTGGGTGTTAAGAAATCAGTCTTTATGACGTTTTTATGCTTGAAGCCGTTGTTTGCCGCATCCAGGTGTAATCCTATCTGTTTGTCCTTGTGTGCTCCTCTAGGAGTGGTTTGGAATCACTCTATACCGGTTGCTGTTGGTAAACAGGTCTCGTTCCATGGGAGTGGACCACTGTTTGCCAGCTCCCGGATGCAAGGTTCGTTGTTTAAGAAATAGGGTAATATAAAGAGGCATGTAAGTGGAGTGGTTGCTAGGACCAGCAACACAGACAGAGGCGGGTGACCGAGCCCACTTTAGAGCTTTTTGAAATGCCAGTTCCTTCCAATTGATGGGGTGGGGCCTCTTTTGGGCCTGTTTGGGGCGTAGCCCTGAAGCGGCTTTATCTATAGTATAGAATTAGGTGTTGTCCCTGCTGGGCCGACTTAGCGAAATCGCTCCGAACCACCTTCTCTAGTCGAGTTACTTAGCCGAAATCCCCTTCGAGCTTCGAGAGGACTTCTTACAGGCAGCTACCCTTTCTTCCTCATAAGGCGTGGTTCTTTCATTCCCGCTCATGCTTGAGGGACCATGCTTGCTAGAACCCTTCCCTACTAGACTTGTCTAAAAGAAGATGCACTTTAAGATAAATTGGATTGCCTGAAAGAAGGTAGAGGATAATCTAACTCTTTAGCCTCATTGGCCCCAAGGACAGATCAAAGATGGAATTGAGATAACCCTATCTAAACCTGACCTTAGGAGAGGAAGGACTTTACCTATCTATGACGAGGGAAAGAAGTTCATAGCGAGTCCTAAACCTCAAGGTTTCACTATCTATCCTTACTTGGGGGAAGCCCTTTCAGTGAGGTAAGGAAGAAGATGGGCAAGCGATTCTCCTCCAATTGCATTGATCAGTTGGATGAGAGTGAGATAAGCAAGGAAAGTCTCGGGAGCCAGAGAGATGTTGAAATAAACAGAGGCCGGTAGTACGATGAAAAGGGTGACTCACGAGCTCAGTGAAGAATAGGAAGTTAGGGTTTCAGACCCTGGTGTGCTAAATGTTGCAGAAGAGGGTCGTTTCAAATGTCGAATCTAGGTATTGAGGACATTCCAGTCCAAGTCAAATAAGCACCAGTAGCATTTGGTATGAAAATGGATCTGAATGGCACGACGAAATCGCAGGAACTGCAAGTCGAACCTGTCTTTCCCACCCCAAGCTTAGAGTTTACAGAAATCGAAATAATAGGTTGTGCAAGGCCTATGGAAACAAAAAAGAAAAGTGAGGGTTTAGTTCTCTCTATCTCTACAGGGAAGTGGTGGAACCCCTTTCCGCGTGCTATACTATACTGACTGTAGAGTCTGAATCTACAATTCAGGTGTTTTTCCATCGGTCTTTTATGACGAATCGGTGAGCTGATTAAAAAGAGGGAAGCGATACTAGTTTGGAACAGGTTCCCTGACACCATTTAACGCAAACTCAAAGCAGAACATTCAGCATGAAAAGAAAGCCGATGAGGTATTCTCCCTTTTTTTCGGAGTTATATATCTAGAATCGAATTGGACAGAAAGATGGATCAGAGCATGCCTAACCGGACTGACTTGGGGAAGGGTCAATCTCCTCCGGACGGATCCCGAATATGAGATTTCATAATGTACGTTGATAAGATTCTGGGCAACACATTCCCTGTTGCGAGATCTTTAAAAGGCCCCCTCACGGGTCAGGATCTCCTAGCTAGCTCCTTGTCAGCAGACGATGGATGCTACTATTTTTGCAGTATTTAGTTTCCCTGGCCTATTTACTGTGTGGATCAGATCCATCAAATGTGGTGTATCCCGCCGTTCCTGATGGCACATCCTTATGGATCCCAATTTCAAATCACGAGTGAACGGTCTTGAAGCAAGTGCCTCATCCTTCTATTTCGAGCCTCTACCTTCGACGAGAAGAAGGGTGCTCTCGGTTGGTTTCTTCTGGTTAGAGCTAGTATCTGTTCCAAACAAGGAGAACCTACCTTCTTCTTTCTATGCACGAGTCATCTTCCTCTAACCGCTAACCACTTGAACAAGAAAAGGATAGAACACCAGCTACAGTGACATAATCCGATCTTGGTCGCATTACTTCGAGGGGAAGAAGATAGCTCTCGAGGGATACTTAGTGATTAGGCGAGCTACCCTTCATTCAGTCGATTATGGATTGAGCTAGTCTTACGGCTTATACACCTATTCCAAAAACATAAATTAGACAATAGACAGAGAACAAGATCCCCCCTGCGGGATACCGAAAAGGCTGTTAAAGGTTATTTTCATCCCCCTGCTTGAGTCAGTGCGCGAATCCTTCCAACTATAGCTAGCTTCCTTCTTTCGTTTTGACTTATTTTCTTATTTCTTTGTTGCCTTACTGCATTTTGGAAGTTCATGATCATTTTCTTCTTTCTTTGTTACAACTTCAGAGCTGGATCTGTTAATCTTCTTATCCTTTCCCTTCTTACTGTTACTCTTCTTAGCCTTACCCTTCGACTTCTTAGCCTCTTTAGCCATCCTGACCGACCTGACTTTAGACCCCCTAAACGAGGAGTAAGCGTTGAAGAGGTCTAAAGACTTCCAAAAGAAAAGCCAAATCGGTCTATCAGAAGACGACCCACACTGCTCGAGTCTAGTATACTCTGATCGGGGCTACCTTACTATAGGAATTCAGCACGGCAGATATAGACTAAAACAATTCCATTTCCTATCTCGAATCCAAAGAACAGGCTGGTGTGTGTCAATAAGAAAACGAATCTTCTGTCCAGTCCATGAAAGGTATATCGTTTGTACGTGCCTCTCAAAAGAAGTGAACCAAAAGAAAAAACAGTATACGCAATGGCGGCTTAGTTGCTACCGTACCGCTCAGAAGTCTCAATCCCTATCCCGGATTTTAGAGAGTAAAGGCGTTAATTTTACTTTGGAAATGGAAACAAGCACTATGCCACTGACGCTTCATACACAGAAAGCCTTGTCTTTATTATCTAAAGCAATACCGACGAGCAAGGTAGCTTATGGAATATGGATTGCTTTTGAACGAGACGTATAGCTTACTCACTCACATATCCACCGGCACATGAGCACTGTATTTAATTTTAGTAGTCTAGGTCCAAGATTGATCAATCTCAATGGGAAAAGCACGAGAGGGAAATGGAATTGTTTGATCCAAAAGATGTGGATCTCTTAAGCCTACCGTCTAGGTAAGATGCCAGCTTTCCTATCTCTTCAAGCGATTCCTTAGATACAGAACCACTTCCAATCAAAACGGGGAGGAGGGGGATAGAAAAAATTTCCCATCAAAACAAGGCGATTTGTGAGTCCCTACTTCTAGGGAAAGCGTAAAAAAAATGAAAACCGGTGACATGTTTTTTTTAATTGAAAAAAGTCAGTCTTTGATACCGGGAACTCCTGCCTGTTATGTAGCATCGGCGAGCACTACCATTGTATAGAACAGAGGCCCAATTCAATTACGTAATCTTGTCATTGAGATGGCCAACTGAAACGTTTTGTAAGTCAAACAATTATTGCTATTCGAATACATCCATTCTGCACCCAGGTTCACCCCAAGCCCAAATTGAATCGATGTTGAACTCTTGACTGGATTTCACGAAAATAAAGCCCCTTCCAAGTGCAACCATGAGAGGTTGGTTCAACTAATCAACAGGATTCTATATAAGAAATGGATGGCAATATGCTTTCATGTGGTTTGCCAATCAGAAAGAGAAACAGTCAAGACTCTTTCTCAGTTTTGGTGGAAGTACGGGGAGGGCAACAGCCTGTTACTCTTCTTGGACCGTACTTCCATGGTTTCAACGAGAGTATGGCCCAGAGAGACCTAATCCCTTTCCATATCCATAATTACGAGATAGGCCTTTAAACTACACAGTTCAATGAGATGGAATGAGCTAGCGGTTAAAGGTAAACTGAGACCCGGAGACTCGCGCAGGTCCACACATATGAGTCTACTCCGGCACTTCTTCTAACTTAGAACCGAGACAGGCTATCCGTTAGAGCGGGTTGGAGCATTCTTCTGGTTACTAGAATTACAAAGCAACCCTCTTTACCAGATAGAGAAAGGGGTTATACTTACCCTGTCAGTAAGAACTGGTACACCCTTTCCAACAGCACTTACGTCCGGGGCCGGTATGGGAGCTAGTCTCCCAAGCAGGAGACAGAACCGAAGTCGAGGAAGGAGAATCTTATTAGTCCTCCTTAATTCACAAAGCCTAAAGTTTATATTTATATCTACTTTTTATATTGAATATCAAAATCAGAGACTGACTCTTTCTGTATCTACGGAATCATTAGAACCGCATGCCCGGCCTGCTGACACTAAAGACACTAGATCAACTATTTGTTGAAAGCTTCGCCTACGACGTAACTCAGCGCTGTAAGCTCCATTTTCCAGGCACGGCTGTATCTCCATACTTTTCTAACTAAGTCAATTGAAAATTACATCGGCTAGTGAGCAAACGAGCTTCGGAATTGGATCAAAGCCAAGAACCGAGGTCTGGAGTTCCCGGATCAGACTAAGAAGAAAGGTAAGATGTTCGCGATTTCGAAGAAGTAGCATGTGCTCTGTTCTAGGCCTGCTCGCTTAGTCTTCAATACTCAATGGCAGCTAACGCCGCGACGAGGACGCTACAGGTTGCCTTCGGATAAAAATATCTATTATAGAAAAATTATGTGCGCTAACACCTTCCAAGGGTCTATCTTACTTCTGAAAAGATGCCATTTCACACCTCTTCTCTTAATCTAATATATTCTACTGAGATAGCTACCTTTCTCCGAGCTCCGGTACGAGCGTAACAGCTTTGTTTTATCCTTTCCTCTTTTCTTTGTGAGAGCTAGATCTGACTACGGGCGGTTCAGGAGCAAGCTACCCGAGGCACGTAGCTACTTTAGGGTTAGAACAATAAGGAATGAATTCTAACCAATTAGATCTATCAAGCCGTAGTCTTCCTGTAACTAGGCGATGAGAAGTCTTCAATCCGCCATTCCTTCGACCAAGAGGTAGAACTTCATTCCTCAGAGCAAGAATCAGTAATAACATCAGCAAGAAGATCTGCTCAAGGAACTGTTCTTCTTGAACTCGGAAGTGGATTCGTACTTTCGGGAAGTAGATTATGATGCAGAAGATTCGGAATTGATTGCAGATATCTCTTAGGCTTTCACTCATAGCGCGCTACCACTCGCTTCTTGACTAGATGCTCTAACTCAGGCTCACTCCTAGGCTTAGCTCTAGTCTCTCACTTAGAATGAGAGACTGAGCCATAACAGCACGGCAGGCACTAGCAGCAAGAGTCCAGGCATAACAGCAGGAGATCCGAACTCTCACTTCGAACTCGAGAACTCACTCGGGCACTCCCATTGCAGGAGAAGACATGCTCAAAGTCCCATTAGTTTAACTCCTTCGATCTTAAACTGAGCACGAGGCCCGGGGTAGCTTGCTTACTCTCTTAGAAACCTTTCCCGTTGCGGAACTGGCTTAATTCGCTGTAGATGCACTTCTTGAAGCATCAATCCTACTTTTCTTTTCGGGTCTGCCCCTATTTGCATGCCCCATCATCTCTTTGAGGGTATGTGAGGAAGCCCCTTTTTCAACAAGTCTAGGATCTTCTTGTCTTGGTTTTAGCTTCCCTGCTATCTTCATTAACTTCCCTTGTTCTGACTCCTTGGCTTGAGGTCTCCTCATGGTGTCCTTCCCCTTGAAGAACGTCTGGCTCTTCACGATCTGGAATAAGCTCCGTTCCTATTTCCCTTGGTGTGTAGCTTAGCTAGCGAAGGTCCAAGTGGAAATGACAGAAAATCCACTGACGCTTACTCTGATGCCTTTGCTCAGTCAACTCCTTCAATAACTACAGGTGCATCCCCAGGGACCCATAAACAACTAAATCACTTGCTTAATCTACTGCTTAACCGACTGATGCTGCTGGATATACTACTGCTGATGCTGGTGTTGCTATCTTAGCTGCTTGCTGGTGTTTCCTTTTTCATTTTATATAGGCAGAAGAGGAGATGCGCTAAAATACAGAGAGGCTCTCTAACCTCTTACTTCTCAGGTATCTTTGCCACGGGAAGAAGGATTATCGGATACTTGGATCTGGAGAATCCAACCACTGGACATCAAGCCCGGTCTGGTGCACATCGAGCCGGAGATGAAGGGACGGATACTAGCCTTTACACTCCTAAAGTTGACTGGCGAGGTCTCTCGAGCCTGCTGACCACCAACAAAAGAATAGACTATCAAACCAGAAAGACTTCAAACGAAAACCAAGATCGTAGACTTTTTATTCGGTTTCACCTTTAATCAAATGTCTTAAATCTGTGTTCTCTCAATCAATAGGACGGCTGCTAACGGGTAGGCTGTTCCTAGACACCTAGGGTGGACTTCTATGGTTCACACTGCGCACAACCGGACTTACTAGACTCAAGAGTACCTAACTCTAACGGAAACGATCAATCCCGTTGCCACATCGAAACCCCGTAAAATTGATTAAAACTCGATTTCCCTTCTAACGAGCCCACTTTTCAGTGACAACTTGTCAAAACCCCGTATTTTTAGCCTCAATTGCTTTTCCACTCATAAGAGTTCAATCAGTCTTTAGGCCAATTTTAAGGGGTTTTCTACCTTTAATTTAATAGTAAGGATGGGGCGACACTGAGGATGTCTATTCACGAAGAGAGGATTGACCTCAGGAATAGATAGAGCCAATCAACACTTGTTGAAAAAACAAATGAAGTTGTAAACCCCACTTCTGTGAATTTGAACAAGCCCTTTAGATTTGAAAGCATGTGGTTAACGGAGAATTCTTTTCATGACATTGTGAAAGACTGCTGGGACTCTCCAAACTCTTTGGATAATCAAATTTCCCTCTTGACTGACCGCCTTATCACCTGGAACCGGGAGGTTTTTTGAAATGTCTTTAAAAAGGCAGACTACTTGCTAGAATTGAAGGAACAAAAAATGCCATTGCCAACAACCCCTGTGAGTTTCTCCTCAACCTTGAAAGAAGCCTCCTATCTGATTCTCTCCTTGTCCTGAGACAGGAAGAGGAACTTTTGGCCCTTAAGTCCAGAGTGGGTTGGCTCCAAGCTGGAGACAGCACCAAAAAATTTGTCCACTTAACGACCCTTCAAAAAGGCGTTGTAACCGCATAATGGGTCTTAGAAAGATTTCTGTGGAGTGGTTTACTGATCGAAACTCACTCCACAACCACATTGTCAACCACTTCTCCAGTTTATTCACCACTGACCTGGAAGCTTGCTCCATCAATGCTTACAGACCTTCTGACTTTCCTGGCATCAACCCTATCTGCTGCTCTACCCTTCTCTCTTCCCCCACTTACTTGGAAATCCATAAGGCAGTTATGGATTTTAAACCACACAAGTGCCCTGGACCTGATGGCCCCATCTTTTTCCAGCAATGCTGGCCCACCATTAAGAACTCTGTCATCTCCAGTATAAAAACTGTCTTCTCTAACTGGTGCATCCCTGAGGGTTAGAACAAGACTCTTATTGCTCTGATCCCTAAATCCCCTCCCCCTGAAACCATTCACCAGTACAGACCCATCAGCTTATGCAACACTACATACAAGATTGTCACAAAAATCATTGTTTCTAGACTGAGACCACTTCTCACTGACCTCATTAGTCCTAACCAGTGTAGTTTTTCTTGCTGGGCGTAGAACTTCTGACAATGTTGTTGTCGTGCAAGAGATCTTAAATTTAACAAAAAGAACTCCAAAACCCCATGCATGGCCATTAAGCTTGACCTCGAGAAAGCTTTTGACAGAATGGAATGGAACTTCAGAAAGGACACCCTTCCCTTTTTTGCCTCCCCCCGCCTTGGATTAAATGAATCCTCTCCCGCGTAACCACTTCCAATCTATCACTCCTCATCAATGGAGATGTCACTAACCCTTTTTCCCTTTCTAGAGGTATTAGACAGGGAGATCCACTCTCACCCTATCTCTTCATCATGTGTCTGGAATTCCTAACACACCTTATCAACAAAGAATGTGCTGAAAAAACATGGAAACCTGTCAAAATTGATAGAGGGGGGGGGCCAAATCTCTCCCACCTACTGTTTGCAGATGACATCGTTTTATTCTCACATGCCACAACCACCTGCTGCCAGTCCATCAAGAGAGTTCTCCACAACTTTTGTACCATCTCGGGCCAGAAAGTTAACCTAAGCAAGTCCATAATTATGTTTTCCAGAAATGTCCCTGCTGATATCAAGATAGATTGTTGTAACCTTCTTGACCTAACCTCGACTGACAATTTGGGTAAGTACTTGGGCTTCCCACTCTCTTCGGGATGTCCCAAGAAAAGCGACTTCTCCTTTATCATCGAAAAGGTTAGAGACAGGGGTGGAAATCCCTTTCCGAGGGTTAGGAGAAAGGGTTGGTCGAGCTACTTTGTTCCTTTGACTTTAATTCTTGCGAACGTACTACAGACCCAGGCAAGATAGCCAGATATCGGGTATAGAGAGAACTCAGCCAGCGAGGTGTAGATCCGGGGACAGGGCTTTACATTCTCATTTTCTCACTTTAGATTCTATTTTTTTTATATAGGAATTCCTATTTGTCTTTTCATTTCCTCTCTACCCTTCTTCCTCTTTGGCTTTTTCTATCGCCGCAGAGTCAAGCCCTACTCAATAAGCGAAAGGAGAGGCTTCTACCTCTCGTTCGGGAGTTCGCCACTGAGATTGATTTAATGGAGAGATTGGCTTCATTACTGACTGGCTTGATCAGGGGTGAGCGGCTTTACCCTTGAATTCCTTTGAGTTTTATTCTTTCCGTTATTCTATTATTAAGGCAGGCTGGTTTTCGCTTGCTCTTTATCGCACTCCTCGTAAATGAGTTCAAGATTCTATTAACTATTCAACAACTGTTCTAGAGCTAGAGGTAGTGACCGAACCGAAGAGATGGCTTTTATACCGAAGTGAGACTGTACTCGGAAAAACTCCGCCATCGTTCATCCAGCAGGAATCGAACCTACGAATCAAATCTCTTCCTTATTAAACTAGAATAGATACAGGAAGGAAGCATAGGAGGAGTAGCCTTTCGAGAGGGATTTAGCTTGTTAGTAGGAATTTTCTATGTATAATAAAAAGGCCTAACCACAGTAGACGAACATCATACAGGAATGGTTGGGAGCTCAGGAATAGGCTTTTTGGAAAGCCAACCAGAAGGCACCCGAGGTATATGGTCCTGCCTTCCTCTCAATTGATCTCTGCCGCCCCCTCGACCTATAAATCTATATCTGTATCTTTCTCAGCTGGAAGTCTTTAACCGGCCCCCCAATTCAAGCTGTCAATCCCAGCAATCAAGCAATCGAATAAAGCCGGTCGACACCTAACTCTCTCCTTCGGAAGGCAATCCCAGCAGTAAAGCAGTAAGTGAATCCATCTATTAAACCACCGACTTAAGAAAGCGGAACCAAGCCAACGCCAGCTATTGGTCAATATGGAGATTGATTCTAAGCCAGCAATCCTGTCTAAGCGAGTGAGTCATATAAGTCTTACCAATCGAATCAAAGCAATTGAGCCAATCGGAGCCGGCACTTTGGAGCTAAAGCCTATCGATCCCGTTCCTCAATCTCTCGTTCAATCGGAGCTTCTCGTGGCTGCCTCTCAATCTCAATCCCTTCTCTGAATCGTTCGTAACAAGGTAGCCGGAGCTCCGGCTGGATTGAATCCTTCGTTTGATAATTACTATTCCTGATTTAACATTTGAATCAGGAACCCATTCTTTGGTATGATTTTTGGACGTTGACTAAGCAAGGAAGGAAAAGCAAGGATTAGATTGGAGCTTCTTTCTTTTAGGACTAAGATTGCCTTCCTTCATTCACTTGTAGTTGAGTAAGGCCTCCCCGCTTCGTTCTTTTCCCTATCTAGTCTGAGAGCGAGGAGGGTGGGTGGTCGTAGATCGCAAAGAATAGGGCTGTCTTTCCTTTAGGTGGCCACTGAAGAGCCAACCAAGCTTCGAATTCTCCTTGCTGAGGGCATAACCTATTATATGGATCAAGCCTTTACTAAGGGTCCCCCTGCCCACGAGCAGTAATTCCTATCTAGGATTCTCAGTTGTTCTTTTGAAGGTAATAGAAGACGATCAGACGAAAAATCGTCTGCACCTATTGTCTTCGTCTGCTTAAGAGATTGTGGATCGGAAGCTGCAGCCTTTTGTTTCAGACTTTCCTACAGATTCAGCTGGATGCCTTCCTTCCTTGTTGAGAGACAGAAAAAACGATAGAAGATGGATGAATATTCATTCTATTGCCACTGTCTCTAATGAGAAAAGCTCTTTAAGATGCTTTCACGTCAAATCTCTCATTGGAAGAAGCAAATGCGATTTCATGGGCCGGCCCTAGGAGCAAACATCCGATCAATCAATTACGGACACAAGGAAGTTAGCAGCGGACGTTAGATTTACCTATCGTCCGTTATGTATGATACACTACTACCATTCCAGATAGGAGAGGCTAGAAGGGATCCCGCTTTTGGAACATTAACAAATAGCGCGAATCTAGAAGCGGCGGAAGCTGGAAGACCAGGCAAGGCAGGAAGCTTTTGGCCATATTCCTAGGGTCTTGCTTGGGGACGGACACCATTGGTTAGAAGATGTTCGAAACCAGGGGTTCCGGATACCTTATCCATCGCACCGTCGAAGTCAACTCTTTGGTGAAAATCCTGACATTGAGGTAGCCCCGCCAGTTGCTATTCTGAGTCTCTGCTCTTTCCCTATCAGATGCTGCATCTTCCCTATCTGGATTGGGTCTTCCCCTTTGGACGGAGGAATCCAAGTGCCCGACAGGTTGATCTCTTATTAAAAGGTAGGCCATATAAGCGCTAGGCTAAGCTGGGCTTCTTATCTAAAGTAGGAATTGAGTGATCGCCCATGTGTTAATAAGGGCAGAGCTTCCTCGCTTTCCCTTTTTTGATGTCTCAAAGGTTTCCTCAAAACTAACTTCTTTGGCATTTTCTTTTGGGGGGTGTAAGGGAAGAACTACGTATTTACTTGATCCCCTTTCAAAGGGGTACGTAGGCAGCTTGGAAAAAGACGCCAGGTTCAGTCCCATATCTTGGTGCTTACTCTTCCTTAAAGAGAGTTCCTTGTGCGTACTATTACAATACGGGTTTCCATTCCTTGCCTCACACCCTGAGATAAGAAGGCAAGGGTCCGAAAGGGAGTGGCATAGGCACAACCCGAACCAACTATCAGTATAGTAGCCGGGCGGAACCCTTTCATAAGGCGAAGCGAGCTTTGATTACGCGAACCAAGGCCTTTGCAATAGGCCCAGTGATTGGTAATAGCCAAGGGAAGAAAGACCATATTAGACATAACGATCTACAGTCCAAAGCCTGTGCTGTGTGTGCGTGCCGTTGACTCCTCTACTTAATGGGCTATTTAATTTCGAAACCTACTTAGTTATAATTAATATTTCGTCTATACAAGAAGCAAGGGATTTTGCTGCTAGAAAGCTGACATCTAATTAGTTATTGTCTGTCCTTATATGGGAATCACTTCAAGCAAGACAAAGGGAAGATAGAAAGAGATTCCCCATACATTCTCTATACTAGAAGTAAAAGACGATTATAATGACCAACCATCGAGCTCATTCCTTCTAATTTCGTATTTTTTGCTCTAAACCTCCAGTCAAGTAGCTACATGTTTCCGACTGCCAAGAACCAACAAGAGCTACCTCATCCAGTCTTTTCTTTCCTTGCTTATCTGTCCTTGCTTCCCAAACCATCGGGATACTAAGATAGAAAGTGAAACCTAGGTTGTAAGAAGGACTCGGGAAGAAGTAGAGTGTTACTTTAATGGTGCTTCTAGCTCCACAAGGTTGTCAGCTTGCCCGTCCCTCCATTTATTGATTTAGTCAATCAATAAATGGAAATCGAAGTTCTGCGTTAAAGCTGCACACAGAACACAAGAGTTAAGGGATCCTGCTGTCCCATTTCAATCTCGAGACTTTTTCTCAATATGAGGTGCTCGTCAGACTGTATATAATCAGGGGTGCTCGGACGTTTTTTTCCACCAGCTTTTCGGGTTTACCGGGCTAAGGTAACTATGAAAGGTAGGACCTCATCTCATTCCATCAATTGGTGTCGGGTTTACCAATCTCAGTATGAAAAGATTCACTATTTCCCTTTTCTTTCTTGGAAGTAGAAGTGCGGTAACCCCGCCAATCAAATAAAGTTTCCAAGCCTTCAAGCCAACCCCGTCCGATAAGGTAAGGTGTCCTGCCCCGTTAAGCCCGCCTTTGATTTTAGAGACCCAACAACCGACTTTTAGCTTAGCTCCACGAGAACCAAGCCACTGAGAGATCTCTACATATAGTAGGAAAGCCAGCACGCTCGGGGACAGATTCCCAGGTGGAAAGCACGGCCTCCCTTGGTCAGTACCAGACACTCGTAGCCTACCTCTTATAAATAGATCTGGGGTTGTAGAAAGAACCCCCTTATCTCCACTTTCAGGACAGGAAAGGGCGATCTATTTCCAGCCTAAAAACACCAACACTCGACTTTGAGCCTAGCTCAGGAGAAAGGCGCCAGAGGAGCAGCTCGACATAGAGTTAATTTACTTATTCAATTCAGGGCGCGGGAAGTCTCTCCTTCTTGCCTTGGGGTCGAGGTCAAGACCAGAAACTCGTAGACTACCCTTTTAGGAATAGATCTTATCTTAGAACCTGGGGTTCTTTGTTAGCACCTTCTCGCACCTCTAAGTACAAAGAAGGCAGATCCATTTATATACGAAAAACCAAACCACGACTTTCTTTTATTACACCTGCTCGGTCGGAGATAGCTGCTACTTACCCTACGACTACTCGGCTGTCTCAGAGACCGAACTGATCTACTTAGCCTTATCTATAAAATGAAACCTAGCTCACGAGAACAGAGGCCGAGTCTCTAGAAGCTAATCCGGAGATAGCCCTTTGGCTTTGGCTTTACCAACTTACAACAAGGAAGGCTGATCCTAGGTGCAGGAGATATGGAATCTCCACCAACAGAGCATTTTCGGGGAGTAGCAAGGAGAAATCCCAGGATACCAATGTTAGTGAAGAGACTGAAGTCCAGGGGTCAGATACTCAAGGGGAAGTTTTGGATCTGGGGATACATCTGCAAGGGTGGATTCTCCAGGAAGGGGAGCTTCCAATGATAAACCAGCTAAGGGGGTTCTTGAAGAAGGAAGAAGGGGTGGCTGCTGATGTAGAATAAATTGGGTAGTGATGAGGAAGCAGTTGGGATAAAAATCTCCTTTAGTCTTGAAGAAGACCATCTTTGGCCCTATTCCCCCACTAGCAGTAGTCCTGATTGGGAGCTACAGATATTGAATGAACTGAAAGGCACAAAGGAAGGAGCGTATATCGTATTTTTCAACCTGTTTGAGCTTCACCTATGATCATTTCTATTTTATTCATTAGATAATTCACTTCTACTCTACCTATGAAAGGCTTATGAGCCCTTGTTAGCAGCGAATCTCTCTCCCTTAGCTGCGCACTCTTACAACCAAGCACCGGACCAAATAACCCTCGGCAGGCACCCTCACAAAGGACTGCCTTCCTACTTCTATACAAGAGTTGGCCGATAAAGAGAGTATTTCATCATGAATTTACTCATGTAAACCATCCATGTCTTTCTTGTTCCACTAGCTAGGAGCAAATTCTCACCAGTTCTCCAGCTTGTGGCCGAGCTCGAATAAGCTCTTGACCTGGAAAACAATGCCCATGCAACTACCTCTGCTGAGATCGCGGCAGCAAAACAAACTAAGGTTGCACCCTTCTTTTTACTGTTGTCAACTAATCTCTTCAAGGCGGTTAATTACCTATATGCGTTGGAGAGTTTGCTTTTACATCTCCAATCCCGACATTGACATTGAAGCTATGTCTCTTCCAACCGCTCAACCGTTAGAACTAGCTCTACGGCTAGTTGGATTTACTAACGAAAGCATTATGAGTGTCGCCTCACAAACTCCCTTTCCGGGTCAATACCAAGAGAATAAGAAGAGTAGTATTACCAAACCTAGCCTAGCCTTCGTCAATCACACTAAAGCAGAGCACCCAACTATGAGACTACTAAAATACCATCCCACCCGATAAAGGTAACCAATGAACGAGAAGAAAAGTATAAATGTAGTAGAGGAAAAAAGTCTCTCTTTTCTTTCAAGAATCCTATTTAAGAACCAACCATGGTTGCTAGTAGAAGAGCTTACGATGAGCCCTCAAAGTCCTACCTTATTCTTCTCGTTCTTCTTTACCCTTCCCAAAGTTGGACTTCTTTCTCACCCTAAACCTTCCTAAAGGCAGGAGATTCCATCTATCCTACATGCGCCTAGCTACAGGAACAGAGCTAGCTCGATAGAATTGGTTATCATCCTCTCCTAGCTTCCTCTATCCCTATAGATCAGACGATAAGACGAGTTGTTGCGTCTTCATCTTTGCGTCTGCATCTATATAAGACCATATATAGAAAGGGGGAGCTACGAAAAGAAAAATAATTTCCTTTTTCTTAATTCTTTTTTGCACTGTGTTACTTACGGGAGTATTAAATTGTACCTCTTTCTTCAGAACCTGCAATGGTAGAGGAAAAGGCAGGAGTCTATTTAGTGGACTTAGTTGCGTATGTAGAGTAAATAACAGCCCCGCTCCCTAACCTAAGGAGCCCCTCCTCTGCCATCCGTCAGAGTCCTCACTATCGTTCGGGTTCTCAGGAGGTCCAGTCATCAACTCAAACTAAACTCCTTCGGTTGTCTGTTTTTGAATAATATCATAAGTGATCACTGAACCCCTTTCAATCGGGGCTTTCAACCGGGGAACACATGATATCGGGGAGGTTGTTGTAGTTTTCGTAGTTGCTTGTAGTAATCTTTCTTGAATCGAGATTGGGTTGGTGTTCAGTGTACCTTAGTACAAGATCGAAAAAAATGCTCTTCGGAGCTGTAATGCCCAACAAGTCCCATGTCTTTCTCGGTTAAACGGCGATTTCCGACAAGTCTTTCTTAATTTTAAGAGATTGGGAGAGCAAGAACTAGTCTCCCCTTTTTTTGGGAGGGAGCAGAGCAGTCAAAGAATGAACCAAATCCCCCATGAGAAGACTTCTCTTACACCATCCGTCTCTTTTTAGAGACCGTCTTGCTTTTCCCATTGGGCTGGAGTTTAGTCTCCAAAGCCATCTGGTACGAATTATCGTACGGTGGCTTTCCCTATTTCTTTGTTTGAAAGGTAGTTTTTAATTACAGCGCGGTTGGGCGGAAGGAGAACCGAATAGGGAAAGGAAACAGGGGTTCTACGCTGTGATGAAATTCTAATGTTTATGGGCTGACTGATCACGAAGCTGTCTTATCACGAACGACTGCCAATAAACAAATATGTATGCGGCAATAGCCCTAATCTGAATAAGGCTTAAGGTAACCAACTTACCGGTTAGCAGCCAGCCATTGAGGGTACAACGGGTCCTTATCTTATGCTAACGAAGTCAGGGTAGGAAGACAGAGCAGCAGCCCATAGGGAACAAGGCTAGGGAAGTAACCTTAATAGGTCCCAGTAGCTCGTAGTATTCAAGATTTCCGATCAGAAAACCACCCCCTCAAATTCAAGGGATCGAGGTCGACTTGGGCCCTATTCATCAATCTATCTTATGCTATATAGAGCATGGGCCACTCCCTTTCGGACCGGGGCCGACTCTCCCTTGTCGAATCTCTCTAAGTCCTGGTCCCTGCTTCGGTTTCATTCAACCTTCGCCCGCCCGCCACCAGTCTCCAGTGGATTCGATTTGTAATGGAGGGGAGAAGGCCAGAAATTGAGCGCAATTTTGTGTAAGACGTTAATCTAGTGTACTTTGACTTGTGTATGACAAATGCTAAGACTAGATTACACAAGCCCTTCTGTAAGACTCTGTGTACACAAGCTTTAGATTGCGTACATATTTTGATTGCTTGTCTAATCCCTTACGTCAGCTATTTTTTGAATCCTTTCTGACCTTGTGCTTGCTGACGAAACAAAGGTATACTTCCCCCTTGCTTGTAGGAATTAGACTCCTATTCAGAGATTGTGTATGCAACTTCATAGGAATGTTGTCTTGTAGCCGAAGTCCAGAGAACTCCCTGTTACTTAGTAAGATCTTCCCAAGAAACTTTCCATGTTCATAAAGAACCTTGAGCCTTTGAAGGGACACGGTTGATGAGAACAAGGAACCGATCATGATTTCTTTTTTTGTACTTCATAAATGGATCAGTATTCCCGATCTCATTCTTGCTCATATACCTCCACTCCCTCATCGGCTTGAGTCATTGAAACCTCTTGGCTTTGGCGCTGTGGAAGGTCTACATCTCTCTTGCTCTTCCTTCTTGTTCTACCTGTTTCTGCCCGAATCTCTGAAAGACCACGCTTTCGTTTTGATCCGGGAAGGAATTTAGTTTCCTGGAAAGTCTTGCAGGTGAACTGCCCCATTTTCTTTTATAAGAAAGACTGAACCTGGAAAGGTCCTAGCCACTTAGTCTTCCACTTTCCTGGTTGAATATAGTCTGCATATTGAAGAACCACACAGCCCTCCACACCAATCTTTTATCGTAATTGTCGATCGTGCCAGGCTTTCCTTTCTTGCTGGCGTACCGGCCCATTCAGCATTCAGTCTATCTTCTTCAAGCAGCAATAATGGATGCAGACGATGTAAAGTCTGCTGTATCCGCGGTAAGTGGTCCGTGATTGTAAATAAGGTTGTCAGCCCTGGAGGGCGAAACGTAGGCTTCAAAGCTGCGAGCGGAGGTATCAGAGGATGCGTTCCCATTCCTATCTGGATGGGCGGGATAGCGTATAGCAAGCATCTGTAGCAGGCAGTGAGGGCGCTTCGATCGTAAGGAGGGAACTAGTAGGCTAATGCTTATGGCTAAAATCCAAGATATAGGACCACTTTAGCCGAGTTTGCTCAGTCGTCAATTGGATACCAGTTTTCAGCTGTAAGCGGTGGCTAAGCTGCAGCTGTCAGTCTAGGAGGGCACTCAATAGCAGGGCAGGATTCGAATTGCAAGGGTCTGCAAGAGAAGTGATTGAATTAGGCATTAGCTATAGAAGATCTAATATTTGTTTTAAGCGATACTCCACTACACCGGCTTCTGCCAGAACACGCCTTCGAGCGGAGAACAGGGCACGCTAGCGGACTCCGGCTCCATGAAAGAAGCAACGGAAGCCTGAATCATCGGACAGCGAGCGAGGAATAGGACCGCTAACCACCAAGCAAGCAAGAAACCGGGGAATGATAAAGTGACAATCGACTGCGCCTCTCCGAAAGGAATTCCTTCTATCAAACAAAAAAAGACCGGGGTAGAATGAACTGAAGCTTCACAGCCCCCTTTGCGCTAGCCGAGCCTTTGCCCTGTTTGTTCACTTCAGCTTTCCATCGAATATGCCACGCTACTACGATGAAAAACGCCCCGTACTATAGAGGCGCGCTAGCCCTATCACGTAAAGCTTAACTGTTGCCCCGTTTGCTGATAAAAGGGGGCTTTCCCTTAAGTCTACGTTTGCACTATGTAAAAGGGCTTAAGTAAGTAAGAAGCCGCAAGCAGCAAGAAGTCAATCGCTATAGCCTAGCAAGGAGAGAGCTTTCACAGCAGCTTCTTGCCCTCCTACGCAGCATAAGACCGCTAGAAAGAGAGACTAAGCTATAAGAAGAGGGCGAAGCGGACAGAGCTACTAACATCTCCTTTAGGCCGTTACGTTTGCCCCCCTATCTCTAAAGGGGCCTTCAACCATCAGAGCAGGCTTTCGGGCAACTCCTGACTACACAACCGGATAGGAAATACCAAGCGAAGCTACCCGGCTAGACACTAACAGGGAGGGCAGCAAGCTACGGCAGTTCCTTACCTAAGCCGATAAAAAGAGATGTTAAAAGCTAGAAAGACGAAGCCAGCTAGGAATAGGACAGCTAGAAGGGATCTCTTAATCGAAGAAGGCGAAGCCTGACGGAACGGAATTAGATAAAGGCTGTGACCCACGCAAAAGGTTCTTTCTTTGAGTTCGGAACATTAGTGCAGCTCGAGAGGTTGCTTGCAAGGTTGCTTAACCGAAGCCGGAGAGCGGATAACCGAGCAGCGAGCAAAGCAACGCCTTTAGCTTACCACTTTCAGAGGCAACTCTGATCGCACAAAGGCTCATACATATAAGGAGCTAACTCACCAGCCCATTAGTCATGCTCACTCTGACCATCGACCCTCAGCGATGACTCCCACACCCACTGCCCACCTGTAAAGAGTAATCTCAATCACCTCACGTAACTCACCTGGCCCAACTACTACTGTAACTGGAACTATTGATTCCCATCCTCTCAAGAAAGAGGAAGTCTCTAACTCATGCACTTTATATTCCTATCTATTATATTATACCAAACCAGCCGTTAGCTCGACTGACGCCCTTGATTCCTAATCTACCTGACGCTCCTGTGGAATCTCATCATTTCGTTATTCATAGCTCTAAGCACAGGTTGCAGAGCAGAGAATTTCTTTACGCGTAGCCTGCCCCTCCTTATCATATAATCATATATGCGAATTCACCTCACTACAAAACTATTACCTCCCTGCCTTAGCACTGCTTTCCCTACCGTACGCTGAAAAATGCCCACCTGAAAGCATCGTACCTTTACGCCCGGACGCCTTTACGCTTTTCATTCAGTTAAGTCATTTTGCTCTTTTATACTATATTTGCCTTGGAAACCGCCCCTACTTGCCCTCCTTAGCTTCTTCGTCATACCGACCTGACGCCTGTTCGTTACGAAAACAAGTGCTTAGCCGACCTGATACCTTTTATCCAGTGAGAAAACCACTCTCTACTATACTATGAATAGGACTCTTAATAGGCTTTACTTAATAACGAGTAGGTTTACTTCCCGGGAAAAGGAGTGGAAAAAGACCTAACTTGACGTAACCCGGACATTTAATCCCTGTACTTATAACCCAGAGCTTCTTGCTTGAACGCTTGCTTGAAAGAATAAGGTGTTTGATCCTGAAATGTATTGCAAGCAACCTTATTCGCAATTATTCCTTAGCCTCGTCATGCCCAGCGGATCCAATAGAAAAGCGGTGACCTTTCTTTGGAGACTGGAACTGAATAATCGATTTCTGGGTGGCTTGCCTACCTTTACCACCTGTAGTCACATCACCTAGGGCACATAAATAATTGCATGACCCGGAGAGGAGACCCACGCTAGCTCCTTGACTACAAACCTAGTACCGCCCCGATCCGACCGTAGCCGACCTGTACGTGTACGCTTTTCTTCCCTTAGCTCTCATAAACTTCTCGCTAGCTTGACGAGAAAACCAAAGCTTCTTGATAGCTGGCGGAAAGGAAAGAAAGTGTGCTCTCACACTCGTACCGACCTGTACAACTACCTTTCCAAACCCTGAAAACAACCTGAGGCTATTCAGACTAAAGGGTCAAAGTGATATGACCCGAAGAAAGTGATCATCCGTCGAGATGTATACTTCGATGAGTCAGTGCCTGCAACAATTAAAGGAGGATCTTTCCTGTAGGGGAGTTTTTTTTTCTAGTAGTTTTGCTTTGCAATGAAAGTTCCAAGTATCAGCCTCTGATTGACTACGGGATTAGCCTATAGAGTTCTGCGGCTACACTAATAGTAGCTTATAGAATATTGAACTTCGGTTGTTGATGTAGTTGTTTGTAGAAATATAGATCTCTGCTCTAGAAAGCTATACAGGCAACAACGAACGCGACCCCATAGGATAGAGCAAAACCCGCGGTTACTTCGCTCAATGCGCCTTATTCCTTTGTTTGAATGCTTAAGCCTAGCGCTTGCTGGTTGATTTATCCACTCATCCTAACCCCACCGTAGGCCGGAGAGGCCAGCCCTAGCTCCAACATCGAGGTGAGGTCTAGAAATCAAAAGAAAAACGTTGTTTTCAGGTTATTTGCCTTTAAAAGGGAAAGGAAGAAGTCATCTCCGGAGGAAACTACCTTTCTATCCTTCCCTACCCTCTACCCTAGCTTTTAGGGCTAGCTTTTTGCAATATTTAAAATCCAGGAGCCTTGTCTCGTCAGGATAACCCAGGAAAACCCGCGTTCACGTGGTCCCATGAGTGGTTCAAAAAGGGTCCAAATGGAGGTCCTTTTCGGGTAGCTCCTAACTATTCTACAATCAGGCTTACGTTTTTCTTCTGTCGGGCGCATGATCTCCGGCTGAGCCGACTTCAGTCCCATTATATACATATATATACGAGATGTACTTCATGTACTTAACCTTGGGCTTGGAAATCGAGAATATCGGACAAAACTAGTCAAAGTATACCCCTTAGATCTTTCGTTTGGACTACGGAAGAAGAGGGCCGAGGCAAAGCGGGAGCATAAGCCTTTTCGGAGACCAGACTTCTAGTCTATGGCCTGAGTCAGTTCCAAGACCCCTTCGATAGAGGCTCGAGCCCTAAATAATGGGGATCTTGCCTTTTAACGGGGACAACTCTTGCACCAACCAAGTCTCTTTTAGGTTGAGAAAGTTCCACCAGCTCGAAATGCGCTTTATTCGTTCGCTCGCCAAAGCGCGAACCCGCCGATCGATCCACCGGCCTCCATGTCCAGCAGTAGCCCTATGAGGTACCGCTCAAGCCAAGTAGCGCGGTCTTCGGGCCGAAGAAAAGCTTTATTCATTCAGTTGAAACGTAAACTCCATTTCTACCCCATCCCTAACAACCAACCTTGATGCAGCATCTAGGTAGTTCTCATCAGGAACCATGGTAACGAAGTAGGTAGACCATTTAGCATGTGTCCTCTCAATGCCTGAAAACCAGTTATTCTTTCTCCACCGGTTTTGGTGGCTATTATGTACGATTGGGGAATCATTCTTTGGAAAAATCATATGAACTATCTTCCCCACCGCCCGCCGCCCAGACTATGATTCTTCCCTCTCGCGTTATGGGCTTTGATGCTTACGCGCGCCTTAGCACGCGAAATATTGCCTTCCGCTAAGCAGAGCTCTTTCTTGCCCTTTCATATTGTTCGGTCCTCCCTTCTCTAACACTGCGCTAATAAAGCACGGGGCTATTAAGATGTAGAATATGTCCCCTATCCTATACTCTTTCAATCTCTTAAGATTTGGCCCTATCCTCCATTGAATTTGGTCTATCTTTTGATTCTGGTCTACCCTGAGAGATAAAGTAGCCTGTACCTTTCCTATTCATTTTTTTTTTAACCTATCTTGTATCTATTGATGACTAAAACCTCCCTCCACTCGTGGGATAGGGTTCTTATTTCTATTCTGATTTGGAATGGAAGAACTTCCCCACCTCACTACTCAACCGTAGCTTTCTACCTTTTGATTATTGTCATTTTTTCTCTATCATACAACACCCGTGCCACTTGAACGAACCTGTAATTGCAGCAGCCCTTTTGCTTTATTTTACGGGCTCTAATCCGCTTTTTCAAGCTTCCCATCTGCTGATCAAGTGAGTGAGGTCGAAACACTTCCCAGGTCGGGGGGTTTTTCCGGACATCTAATCCATGCAGGTATGCCAAATGACTTTGTGTTTATAACGAGAAAGGGAAATAGAATGAAGCAAACAATGTATAATCAGCGGCTTTTGAACGAGGGGGAAGTCAAGAGTGAAAGGGGAGAAGCAAACAGCACAGCTAGCTAGATAGGCATTAGCTCGAGAGAAGAGAGGGACATGAGCGCGCAAAGCCCTGGCTAATGAACGAGACAGCGCGCATTACCTTGCTCTTGAGTTAAGCTACAAGCTTAGAACTAGGAAAGGCGCAAAGGCTCTAATCAAGTAGGCACTCTAAAAGAAAGCTTTGATATAAGGCAGGCAGGGCAGGAATGGGAATGTCCATAAACCATACAAGATGTTGCCTTATGGATCTGGTTATGAAGATGATAGAAAGGGCTTTTCTCGCTTGTTTAGTAGAAAGGGACAATCTCCTCCTCGAGGTCTTATTCTGTGTCCCGTGCTAGGAAGCATTACTCTTCTTTTCATTCCAAATTCAAAGATTTCCCTCAAAAAGAAACACTATTTTCGTATTTACACCGGGAATGGAGTCAGGGGTGTCCTTTCCTAACTATCTGTAGTAGTATGTAGTATCGGTTAGGAGTCGGAAGTAGGAAGTAGTAGTAGAGTCAGTCACAGTCTAGTAGTGATATCATTTCTATGGGCATTTTCATGTAGACAGAATGGCAGTTTAAAGTGAGTAGAATAAGGTGGACACTAGAGAACGGGCTCCCTCTAGTTAGAAGGCTTTCTTTTTGCCTTCTCTTTCGTGTTGCTAAGTAAAGGAAGTCCCATCCCGCAAGCCAAGCAAGGGGCCATGCGGTCACGCCGCCCCACTCTGAGAACTGAAGTCAGTCCCCCTTTCCTGTCGGTCGACATTTCAACTCAACGAATGAATACCTTCGGTCGGAAGAGCTGGAGTTATGGAACCTAGCTCCTGCCGTCCGGCCCACGATCAACAAGATAATGAATGAAGGCGGGGGAAGGGAAGGAAGTAAGATACGTACTAGCAACCCGAAGGCATCCTTGTTCTTTGTGTTCTTTGGCAGGACAGATGGGTACTGAGCTAAGGGGAAGCCTTTCAATCCAAGCAAGTAAAGGCGAAGCCTTTCAGTCCATGCAAGCCAGTATCGCCACTACGATTGAGAGAACTTCCTCTTTCCGGAAAGAGGGGGAAACTCCCCCAGCCAAGACAGGCAAGACTCGATCCCTCCTAGGCCGGTGTCAAACCCTCCACCTAAGTTGATCAAAAAGCACACTGTGAGTACCACATGGGCACGCCGGGACACTGGACTGATAGATGCTACAACCTAAGGCACAAGATTCAAGACTTGATTGACCAGCACTTATTGGAATTCCAGGAAGGAGGAAGCAACCCCGTCATTACAAAGAATCCATCCCCTACGCGTGGAATCAACGAGACCGGACCATCCAACAGTGCAGACTAGCCCTCTTTTCCAAGAAGCTCAGACATTATCGGTTCATCAACATTTTTCTGCCGACTGGAAGTTAATAGCAGACGAAGACGAAGATGCATCGACAGACGCATACGCAAACACCGGGGAATCTCTCGTACTGTATCGATCGGTCATCCGTGAACTCTCGCATCTGTTTAGCGAATCGATTTTCTGTTTAGCTTAGCTCATCCCGCTTATCTTTCATCTCGGTTTATAGAAAACGTTCTTCATGGCCCTTTTTATTTTATTTGCTAAATCGCGAGTTTACGGGGGTCTTTAGGGTCACGATAGGTCCCTTCAAATGCAAAAGGCCATTTATTGAAACTGGAATTCAATAAGTTAAGTATAGTACGCAAGGAAGGACCTATTTGAAAGGAAGGTAACGGCGGGCACATAGGGACATCAGTTTAAGCTCCCTCAATGGGTAGCTCATCTCATTGGCTAGCTAGTTCATATGGAATAGGTCTCTGGCTTGCTTCTGTCCCTAGTCAATTTTGGGCTGAAGCTGTTTGCCGTATATTTTTTGAACCGAATACCTTCCTCTGTCATCTCTGGTCTGTCTCTTTTTGAGAGAAGATTTTCTACCCCGCCTGACTATGAAGAGCTTCGAGTCTATCGGGAGAGGATGTGGTGGTAACCCCCGCAGTTTCGTCTAGAGCCGGGCGTCCAGCCGTGTAGGAAGACTCACCCTAGCCACTATAGCGACCCCACCCCCAACTCTAGCTGAGAAGCACCCTCCATCCACTTCTCCTTTTCCGTGTGCCCAAAAGCCCGCCCGCCCGGTTTATGAACCCCTTTCCGATTACCTCACCCAATCTCATGAGAAGCAAGCCCAGCAGGCCCTGCTTTAACCTGTCCCCAGACAGCCAGCCCTCACCAGGCTGCTGGCATTGCTAAATGCTCCGCCACGAAGCAAGCTCTCCCGAATACGACAGATGCGGAAGTGGCTAAAGAAGTCGGAGGAAGAAAGTAGTTGGGCAACTGTATACACGAGGGTACATTAGTATTCTGGGAATTGGCAACATTGACAGAAAGGGGAAGGGGTAGGAAAAAAGTTTTTTAGGTATAGCTATACTAAAGTAGTCGGCCTAACCTTCGGTTCCCGTAACCAAGTTTTTCTTTCTCACTCCTTATGTACTTTTTCTTACTTCATTCATACTCATACTTTTTTTCTTTTTCTGAAGTGTGGGGCAAACGGCGCCCTCTACTTCTACTTATAACTAAAGGCGAACAGCCGGCATTGCAAGCAAATAGAGAGCCCCCGCCCGTTTGAGCCGTTGCGAGCCGGAAAGCGGACCGGCAGTTTGAGTCGCGAAAGGGCCGCTTGCTTAATTATATTATTAATTATAATAATAATAGATATATAATATTCTATATCCATCTATAAACAATAAGAAAAAAAAATATATAAATAAAAAAAATCATTTTTTTTTATCCAATTGTTCATTCCTGGGAAAGGGAAGAAGCAGATAGAGCAAAGGCCTCCTCTTTCCGTCCGCTCTTCCCGAAGTGAGCGAATTGCATGTAGAGATCCGTAGGGGCTTATAGTTTAATTGGTTGAAACGTACCGCTCATAACGGTTATATTGTAGGTTCGAGCCCTACTAAGCCTACCACCCCCTTCTCTTCACCTGATACAAGGCAGTCGAAGTCCCCGCCACCCTGCTCAATCTAGCGACGGCACCTGGAACTGCTGCCGCTGCCCTTCGGGCACGCCTCCTACGCTTATCACTCACCTACGCTCTTGCAGCATGCCCCCTTCGGGCAAATACTCAATAAAGCTCCATACGATACGGGAAGGGAAGAGAGTTGGGACGGAGACGAATCCAAGCCAACGAGGTTACGAGCTAGAGTTGAGTTAGGATCTCCTGCTGCTAGGGCTGCTAAGGCTAGTTCCTACCTATTTGTAAAAAGAGAGTTAGAGCTAGGGCAAGGCTTCCTAGAGCAAAGCTATGTGCTATGAGGGTATGTGCGTCCTATGTGGAATGAAGTGAGCCGAGGTCGGCGAACGAATGAGAGGCTATGGAGCTAAGGCAGGGGTGGTTAAGTCAGCGCTAAGGGTAGCTAGGTCTTCTAAGGAAGCTAAGGGTCTAAGGCTAAGGATAAAAGCAAAGAGCTGCTGTTGCTGTGTCTGGTCTCGTGTAAAGAGAAAAGAGCTAAGTAGTTAGACCCAAGGAGTGACCTTAAGGCTAGTTCCGAGTTACGGCTGCTAAGGAAGCTAAGTCAAGTATTGCCCGCTGGGCATATAGGCCAGTCAGAATCCTATTAGTGTAGTGAAACCATAATCCTTATCTGCTCAAGGAAGAGAAGAAAGACCCGCTTAAAGAAAGGAAGAAGAAACTGAAATCAATGAAGAACATTCTGATCAAATGTTCTTAAATAAAGGAAAAATCTTATTCTGTTAATGAATTGATCCCGGGTAGGCGAACGAATGAGAGTCTCGAGTGCCGCTAGTCTCCTGCTGTGCTGCTAGTTCAAGGTGAGTTCTAACTATGGTTATAGGTTATTTACTGCTAAGTTCAGGCTATCTATAGTTGTTTTCTGTTGCTAGGTTCTTCCGAGATCTTATGTCAGGTCTCTAATTGTAAATAGCGAACCAAACCAGGAGTGAGAGTTGGAGCTAGGCAGAGGAGAGTTAGGAGCTATAGTTGCGTCAGTGAAGAGTGAGGAGCTATGGCTTATAGGGAACGGGTAGTGACGTTATGCGGAAAGCTTTGCCTTACCTATGATTCTCCTTCCAGTTCCGATAAAGCATTGCCATTTTCAGAGGAAAGGACTTCACCTGCCTTCCCCCTCTGATTTATAACTTGTAGTCGACTTTCAGGAAATGTTCGGAACAAGGATAACAGAGCTAAAGCCGAGGTCTTGTCAGAGCCTGAGTGACGAGCTAGAGTTGGAGCTATGGATAGTGACTGCTATCTTTCTATATGCATTCCTAGTAGGGTAGCTACTACCGCTGTGTAAATAGAACCTCCTGCTGCTAGTTCTGCTGTTGCTAGTGCTAAGTAGTGACTTCCTGCATCGGTTAGTTCCTGCTGCTAAGGTTCGCTAAGTCAGGTAGTTATTGGAGCTAAGTCTCCCTTCTAAGGGTGCTACAGTATCTGGAACCCATAAAGTGGGACCGCTATCGACAAGCCATAGCTTCATCTTCCATATGCTTTCTCTTTTATATTCGTATAGCAGCCTGTCACCACCCGTTCGTTAACTTGTTTCCAGCGCTTCTTATTTTGGATCAGCAGGATCCTTACGTGGGAGTTATCTATGGGGGGGCATAGCTATGATTGATACGGCTTCCATTTCACTTCTTGACGCGGGACATAGAAAGATTTATGTGGCACTTTGGTACATGGAGACAGACACAGACTACTCTGGCTGGCTAGAAGCGACCTTGCTTTCAAGGAATCTTTCCTCATCCAACTCGAAAGACTGAATCGGACCCCTATTATACTCGAGTAAGCTGTTCTTGCAGTGAATGAAGGAATGCCCTCTTAGGAGGACGACACATTAGGGATATAGTAAGCACCCTCTTGCTTTCACAGCCTATATGCGTATTCTGAAAGGGATGCTTCCGCCGCCGAGGAAGATTCCATACCATAGAGAATCCACTATTTGGACTAATTGTTCCATCAAAGACGAAATACGAACTTCCTCTTCCTTGAGAGGAGTGAACAAGACTTTACTGGCACACAAACTATAGCAATCTACATTTATTAGGCCCAAAAGGGGGCTTCGCCGCATCGGGGCTATGGGAGTCGAACCCAATCTTATTCCATCCAAGACCCCCCCGAATCAATGACGACTGAGCAAGAGGCTACCAATACGCTAATTACTGATTGCGAGATCCGCTATTGGCGTACTTCAAAGTCCTAACCGGATTACAGGAACTACAGCCAACTAGTAGACCTTACGCTCCTACCTCTTGCCAGGAGTCACTTCGCTTCACTGGTAGTTATGACCCTCTTATATAAGGAACGCAAGCATCCGGCTAAGAGGATAGTTACGGAAGTCAGGGGAAGTACTAACAATAAGACTCTCTTTCTCTACTAAGCTCTCCCCCTATCTGCCCAATCTAAGACATATTCATACCTGGTATAATCCCTTACAGGGAACAACAGCAAGATATAATGAAATCTATCTTGTTATAACAATACAGGAGATAGTATAGGACTGACTAAATATGCTTAACACAGGCAAAGCTTAGAAATGAAACTCATTGGGACAAGAGAGAACTTACTTAAAGAGCTAAGAGGAGATTAAGGATTACTCCTTACAGGCCTAAAGACCATTACTTAATTGAAGTCTCGTACAAGAACTTCAAATAGTTCATGCCAGTCCTAACTATAAGACATAGACTCTTACTCACAGCCAGGATTCGGGGACTTCGAAGTACTCTCATTCAGAAGGGATTCAAATGGTAGCATCGAGTGCAGTGGATAGATAGCGCTTGCAATGTCGGTTGCCGCTCTATCTATTCTCTTAGTTCCATAGCCGCGCTTCCTACTAGTCGGATAGGAATAACAAGAATAATAACTACTAGCTACCCAGCTCTTGGCTTGGTAATGCACTCGGGCATAGATCCATTTTTGTACTAATACAAATGCGCACTATCAGGAGCATCTTCCCGCGAGTCTGCCTAGATATTAGGAAGTAGGGTCCTAGAAACCCGGATATACCCATCTTAGTTACGGGGGTAAGTACCTATGAAAAGATTCACTATTTCCCTCGGGGTTCTTTCTTCTTAAGTAGCTTTCCTGTAGGGTTGGCCTAGGGATCCGGTTTTTGGATGGGAATAAGTGACTCAGAAATGCACCACCTCTTAGCTCAGCTTGGATGAGCTGACCCTTCTCTTACAATACTGGGATTTCCGCTTTTGCTCTTGCATTCCATAATGGGAAGAACCTTTTCGTCTATTCTCTTCGGGGGATAGCAGCAACCTGCAGGCTCGAGAGACCTCAGCTAATTCAGAAGCCCTTCTTTCGGATTGCCTCAGCTACTGATACAGATGTTGGCTACTCACAGACGTTCTCATATCATACAGAATCTACTGGAAAGCTAGATGTTGGATGTACAGATTTAGTTGAATATTAATAAGTAGCAGGGTACCTGTTCTTGAGTCATATCTGCTGACTATACACACTATTTTCCATCCAAAAAAATGTGACAATGAAGTCCAAGCTTCGCTAAACGATACTCAAGAGATTCACCCTCTCCTGGAACAAGATCTCTAGTAAGAAAATCCTCAACTACCATAAAAAAAAGGAATGATTTGTGAAAGGGAGCGTTAAGTAAGGTCAGGAATCCTAAACATAAGTATGCCTTCGGGTCCCTCCGTGCCTCATCAGAATAGGCATACAATAATCTGGTAGTAAACAAGGGAATTTTTTTTTCCACTGGATAGGTAAGACTAAGTAGGGGCGAACGAGCTTCTCATATCAATACTCCCATACATCATGATCAGTTCGTTCGAAAGGTCGAGCAGCAGCCTAACTTGGAAAAGAAATCCTGTCCCTTGGTTGTTCTGGCCTTGCCATCGAAAGCACGGTTTCAGAAATGCTTTAGTTACGCTCCGTGGGTTTCGCATGATTAGGATCAATCAGAACTCACCTGCCCTGGAAAGCAGATCTGCTGATGGTTAGGTGGTTAGCGAACATCGCCTTTCTTATCTATTTTATTTCACGCCCTGAGCCTGAGCTAACTCATTTCTCTTTCGACTGGAACTCCTTAATCAGTTAATCCGGAAGTGACTTCGATACCTTTCCAAGAATCAGGATCCGCCTTACTTAAGCCCCGACTTCGCTACACTTGCTTCTAGAAGGAAGTTCCCAGCCGAAGGCCCAGGTCCTAGTACTACCTCTTAGATACGATACCGCCAAAGGAAAGCAGTCTAGCAGTCAAGTCACGAAGAAAGTCACACCGCTACCGCTACTTTATGCTTACCATGCCTAGCTCCACGCTAATGAAGTCACTTGGTCCTTACCAGAGTAGAGACTCCGCCTAGGGAGTTGCCCACCCTATCTCTATTCTATCTCTTTCACCGAAACCAAGGTAAACCGAAACCCAGACATAGAACTCCGTGAACGGGATCCACTACTTCTTTATTTATGATACCAGCAAATTCAACTGAAACTGATTCCACTTGAGAGCGGCATCCATCCCCGTGGTTATTTCGACAAGAAGGTATTTAAATTCTATAGCACCGTCTTCTTCCCTAAAATCTGAAAGGGATTGTGAACAAGAAAGGAAGTTAGGCCTTTTCCTAAAGCCCCAACCACCAAGAGCTGATTCTCGGCTTGGCTACGCTATTCTATTAAGGTTTCGCATCTCTCAAGCCGGCTACTGACTTGGCTTCGTTCACTCAAAAAGAATGGAATCCGGATCCGGAAGTGACTTCGATAGGCTAGCCTTTGGGCTTTTAGTTAAGACTTCTTTTCTTCCTTACCTTATAGAGCTTTGTCTGATAGGGAATTTTCTGCTCGCTACGCCCCTGCCCCAAGCCAAAATTGCTTGAATAGCTTGATCTGACCGAAGGAGCTCTAATGGAAGAATTATATTAATATGGAATTTCCTGGTATGAGCTTAAAAAGCATTCCCCTGGAGCCTGAACCACGTGAAAGCTAGCCCTCCTCAATCCCAGTCGCATTCGATCTAGAATTCTTCTTCCCCAGTGATGTCACCCTCGGCGGAACTACCTTAATGGAATTCCGGCTTCGCTAAAAGCACCTGGGCTATGCCTCGAACTCTCTTAACTGGCCTGGAGGTTAACTAAGAACTATATATTCTCCGCATCAAGGAAAAGAGCAGAGATCTTTGTTGAAGACAGCACGGCAATGCGCAATCGCTAAACAAGACCACAAAAGCTATATCACAAAGATCAGTCTAACTAATCGGCCTAAGGCTTCTAGAGACAATTCCTATCTCGCCAAACTAAAGGAAAGGAGAAGAGCCTATTCTATTTCTATTCCGAAAGATCTGATTCTATACCACTAAGCCATTCGAACTTCCTGGCTAACACGAGGAATGGAAGAACAGCTTATTCGTATTAAACAGATCCATCTTATCAAAGAGCATTTACCCTTGCGCTGGGTCTTTCTCGCCTTGGCCTTTTGCCTGTGAAATTCAAACATTGCTTTTCCCTCACTCCTTGAACAAGAGTTTACAGCTGACCCAGAGCTAGCCACACCTCCGAAAGACTCCATCACTTGAAACTTTTTTATTCACACCGAAGAGCTAGTGCGCAACTAGTGCCCAATGAAGACCCAAGCAATGCATCGAGAAGGCGAAAGAGAGAAGCCAGGAAAGCCCTATCTCTATCTCTTCCTGACAAGGGGAAGGAGTCCGTTCATGGTATAATAAGGCCTATTCTTTCAGAGCGGAAGAGAAAAGCTTCAATTGGTCTTTTCGAGACGAGACTTCTTCCTCTTAGGGGAGAAGAAAGACAAGAAAGAGGAGACTCTTTCAACAAGGCTACGAGTTCTGGCATACTTTACTTTAGATTGGATGTCGTACTTGACTTTATAAAGGACGTCCTACTTGACTTCTATTTAATATTTCACCGAACCCTACTTCACTCAATCAATCTCCTAATCTTAATCCTACCGCCCTTACTACAACTAAACCACCAACAGCGGGAGAGCCGACATTACTATAGA